ATCGGATTTGAACCGATGACTTACGCCTTACCATGGCGTTACTCTACCACTGAGTTAAAAGGGCCTCAATTTATCAATTAGATATTTTCTATTATGAGTCTACTGCATATATATACATATATAGATCTAATATAATAGACATATACATATCTACATATATGCATAGGAGCTCATTCAGGAACAATAAATTTGATTTAACTAGTATAAGTAGGTGAAATTATTATTTTTTTTATAAATAAATGCAGTGAATTGTTTCAAGACCGACCCACTTGCTTTGTTTACTTTTAATGGCCCATCAGAAAAAGATTCACTTGATTGATACCCTGTACCAACCCGACATCAACATAGAGTTAAGATATTGTCTTCAATAATGTGATGAGGAGATTCGTATCCCGAGCCGAATTCCATTTTTATAACTAAAAAAAAAATGTCTAGCGTTTTTGAATTTTTTGGTTTAGTATGAGATAGTGATAGGCATATCTCATCTGAACGATGAACGAAGCAATGAGTTAACATTGAATGAAAAAAAAAATTTTTTAATTAAATATCAAAATATTAAATGAGGTTTTATCCCTTTTTTCTGTCGGATCAATCACTGCCCTAACTGAGGGAATCCTATACTATAACAACTTCGTTTCATTAATATAATTAATATTTCATTAATATAATTAATATATATATAGTATAATATAATTATACTATATATAATGAATTATAATTCATAGTATAATATAGTTTATTATTATCATCTGTATAAATATGTATAATAATATATATTATGTATATATATATGTATACAAAGTACATTAATATGTATATTTATATTATATGTATATTTATATTATTAAAGTAGAAAAGACTCCTTTTGATCTAGTTATATCTAGTTATATAATATATTATATTATAATTATATTGACAATTTCAAAAAACTGATCATACTATCAGCATAGTATGCTGATGGTCGGGCGCGGATATGCCCCCATCGTCTAGCGGTTCAGGACATCTCTCTTTCAAGGAGGCAGCGGGGATTCGACTTCCCCTGGGGGTAGGGTACTACGAAAGGAAGTTGATCATGGATTATCACTAAGCCTAGAATTAATTCTTCCTGGGTCGATGCCCGAGCGGTTAATGGGGACGGACTGTAAATTCGTTGGCGATATGTCTACGCTGGTTCAAATCCAGCTCGGCCCAATAATTTGCCGCTCCATGAGTATGATTTAACCAATTGAATTTGTCCTCCAGAAATAGAAATGCCCGATCCGTATAAATAAAGATCAACAGTTAGTTTTTTTATCTATCCCTATTTTAAGAAATTCATTATTCATTTTTGGCAATAAAAAACCACCGGTTACTAGTAAGCCATTTTATTCTCGCTATAATCCATATCTATGTGGATATGATATCAGTATATCATTGTTGTCTCTGTTACAACACGACGAATAGAATAGTCTTATGAAACCATAAGAATATGTATGCCATACACCTCGCTGGGATTGTAGTTCAATCGGTCAGAGCACCGCCCTGTCAAGGCGGAAGCTGCGGGTTCGAGCCCCGTCAGTCCCGAACTAGGATCCGATGAATTTATCAATTTATCTCCCCTTTTTACAGAAAAAGGGGGACAGGGAGTAAGATATAATCCCGGTAAGGATCCTTATTTCTTTTGTTTTTCGTTTCACATTTATATTTATCATCATACAAATACGGGAATTTATATTTCTTCTACTAGTTACTAGTCTAGTATCGATGCAGAATAGTACCGATTGATAAGGGAGACACATATCTAGATTGAGTGGTACGATCGGTGATATTACTCTATTCAGTATTTTAAGAGATACCATACTCGTTTGACTTTCTTTTTCGACTGTTCTTGAACAATGAAATGGAGTAGAGTGTCCATATTTTTACTAAGAGTATATACACAAATTGTATTCCTTTGTTGTACAATACACAATGAACTTAACATAATTACCTCGGCAGAACAGAGCACTTTTTTTTAACCGCACCTTTTTCCAGCTCCAACTTGCTCAATTACTAATTGAAAAAAAAATCTATCTAATTCAAATTGCATGCTAAATTTTTTATGTATGTGTTCTCCCCCAATCCAAGAAAGAGAAGAGGATATTATATTAATTCAAATTACATTAATAAAAGAAAAGACCAAGCAACGTACCCCTTTTTAGTAAATCTATTGGAATATTAGATCTTTTAATCCGTCCTTTTTACATCTCACTTCTACTGTTTTGGTCTAGGTGTGACCTATTAAATACGGGTCATATGATACAATTAATTGTATTAATTGTATGTATTAAGTAAGTATAAAGAAGTAAGGAAGAGGAGAGGGTAGGTTATAGAAAAGAAAGAATGGAAAAGGATGAAAAATTCAATAGGATTCTATATTGGAATTGGATTAGGAATTCATTTAGTATGGATAAAGGATCCTCCTATGTTATACTATTTAATTCTCGACAATTAATTGATTTGATAGATTAGATATATTGTT